ATGGTTTCAGTACCGGCAGGATTATTAACAGTACCCTTTTTGGAGAATGTTAATAAATTTCAAAATCCATTTCGTCGTCCAGTAGCTACAACCGTCTTTTTGATTGGTACTGCAGTAGCCCTTTGGTTGGGTATTGGAGCAACATTACCTATTGATAAATCTCTAACTTTAGGTCTTTTTCAAATTGATTCCACCGTGAAATAAAATATCACAACGTATCTTTCTAGGGAAGTGAATCTTCCCTAGATACGTTTATTCCAGTTAATTCTGGATCTATATTTAATATAATATACGGATCGTGCTGAATAAATTTAAGCAAAAAAAAAAAAGATGAAATCATTCCAATTCCAATGGACTTCAACAAATAAAAAACTTATTCTTAGGTAAATCAATTACGAAATGTTTTTGTATAATGACCAATATCGGTTTTACATCTTCTATGCGAAAATGTTCAATTTTCATAAGATCTTCTTGACTCTTATTCAAAAGGTCTAATAATGTATGTATATTGGACCTTTTGAGGCAATTATAGGTCCTCGAAGGCAATTCTAATTGGTCAATAAAAAAACATTTCAATTCGATTTCTTTTTTTTTTCTTAGTTTATCCAATCCATCATGAAAAGTGAAAAAGGGTAAAGTAACCCTATTTTGATTGTCCTCTACATTTTTATCTTGTTCTTCTGCATGTAGAAACGGAATAAATAAATCAATCAAATTACGGGAGGCTTCGTAAAGTGCTTCTTTAGGAGTTAAACTTCCATTCGTCCATATTTCGAGAAAAAGTATCTCTTGTTTTTCATTCCCATTACTATAAGAATGAATACTATGATTTGCATTTCGAACAGGCATGAATACAGCATTTATTGGATAACTTCCTTCTTCAGCGTTATTTGGTGTTTTCATACGATATCCTCGATTACTCTCGATTTGTAATCCAATACAAAAATCAATTGGTTCCGTCAGGCTAGCTATATGCTGTGTAGTATCAACGATTTCCACAGAAGGTGGTGAGATGATGTCTTGAGCAGTTACATATCCAGGACCCTTGACGCAAATAGATGCGTCGCGAGTTCCATACAGATTACTTTTCAATACAATTTCTTTCAAATTCATTAAAATTTCATGTACGGATTCTTCAATACCTTCTATGGTAGAATATTCATGTGGTATCTTTTCAGATTTTGCGCGTGTAATACATGTTCCTTCTATTTCTCCAAGCAAAGCCCTTCGCATCGCAATGCCTATTGTATCAGCTTGACCTTTCATAAGCGGAGACAGAATAAAACGTCCATAATAAAAACGCTTACTGTCTTCTCTTGATTCAACACACTTCCACTGTAGTGTCCGAGTAGATACTGCTACTTCTTCTCGAAACATAGTCATATTATTTGATCCGATCATTAAATCATTTCTTTCTCTTGAAATTCGTTCAATTCTCAATTCTTATTTCTATATACGCCTTTTTTTAGGAGGTCTACACCCATTATGTGGCATAGGGGTTACGTCTCTGACAAAACTTAATAGTATACCACTTCTACGAATGGCTCGTAGTGCTGCATCTCTTCCAAGACCAGGACCCTTTATCATAACTTCTGCTCGTTGCATACCCTGATCTACTACTGTACGAATAGCGTTTGCGGCTGCGGTTTGGGCAGCAAACGGCGTACCTCTTCTTGTGCCCTTGAAGCCGCAAGTACCGGCGGAGGACCAAGAAACAACCCGACCCCGTATATCTGTGATTGTTACAATGGTATTGTTGAAACTTGCTTGAACATGAATAACCCCTTTTGGTATTCGACGTCCAGTCTTACGTGAACTAATGCGCCCACTCCTACGTGAGCCAATTCTTGTTATGGTTTTTGTCATATTTTATCATCTCCTAAATATGAGTCAGAAATATACGTATATTTTATTTTCATGTCAAAATGGGTCCTTTATTTGTTTGTGTATTGAGTCCTTTGGAGAGTCTCTTTTAATAAAAAATTTATCCCTGTCTCTGTTTATGCCTCGGGTTGAAACAAATTACTATAATTCGTCCACGCCTGCGGATCAGTCGACATTTTTCACAAATTTTACGAACGGACGCCCTAATTTTCATATTTGTTTCTCCTTAATTTTATTTTAATTTTGAATCTACTCCTTCGAAGAAAAGAAAATAAGTCTCTTGAAATTTTGAACCTCCGATTGTATCCGAACGAGAGGAATGTTGAAAAGTCACTACGAACCCGAAACATACCATTGGAAAGTGATTCAGTAATTAAACCTTCATTAATCCATTTTTGTTCTTTCATTCCAGGTAACCCCTTTAATTATCAACTCATGGAGTAGGAGTGATATTAGACAACCCTTCCTCTTTTTTCAAAAAACAAATAGGAAGTTTTCCTACGGATGCAATTCGTAGATCATAAAGATCACCATATATATAACAAAATTTCTCCCCCGATTCCTTCTAGTCGAGCCTCTCGGTCTGTCATTATACCTCGAGAAGTCGAAAGAATTACAATACCCATTCCTCCTAAAATCCTAGGAATTCGTTGATGGTTGGAATAGATTCGTAGGCCGGGTCGGCTGATACGTTTTAAAACAGTTCTATATGGCCCTTTTCTATTCCTTCTATGTCGCAGAGTTGAAACCAAGAAATATTTCTTGCTTACTCGATGTTTTCTCACATTTTCGATAAAGCCTTCGCGTAGAAGTATTTTAACAATGTTTTCAGTGATATTTGTAGATGCTATTCGAACCGTTCCTTTTTTATCCATGTCAGCATTTCGTATAGAAGTTATTATTTCGGCAATAGTGTCCCTACCCATGATGAACTATAATTATTGGTGCCTCCGGGTTTTTATATAATCAGCATGCTCTACTCTTTTTTTTTCATGAATTATTAAAGGTATATGCGTGAGAAACAATCTACTAATGCATTCTACTAATTAATGGAATCTAATTCAGTTCAGATATCTTACTATGAACCTCCCTTTTTTTATGTTTTATTATGTTTTCATCTATTAGTATTTATTTAGAATCTATTTATAATACCTCAGGAGCTAATGAGACTATTTTAGTAAAATTCAACTGTCTCAATTCCCGAGCGATCGCACCAAAAACTCGAGTTCCTTTGGGATTTCCTTCTTGATCAATGACAACTGCTGCATTGTCATCATATTGTATTATCATACCATTGTCACGTTTGAGTTCTTTACATGTACGTACAATTACAGCTCTGATCACTTCTGATCTTTGTAGAGGCATATTGGGAACTGCTTCTTTGATTACAGCAACAATAACGTCACCAATATGAGCATATCGGCGATTACTAGCTCCTATGATTCGAATACACATTAATTCTCTAGCCCCGCTGTTGTCCGCTACATTTAAATAGGTCTGAGGTTGAATCATATCATTCTTATTATTTTTCTCTTTTTTCTTTCAATGCTAACTAACTAAAGGGCGAAGAAAAAAAGAAGAAAGATTGTTTGTCCAGAAATAAAAAAACTGCGGTTTTTTCATCACAAGGCCCCTTTCCTTTCGTTCCATATCCCTATCCCGCAATAACGAATTGAGTTCGTATAGGCATTTTGGACGCAGCTATAGAAATAGCTTCTCTGGCTACAATTTCTGATACTCCACCCATTTCATAAAGTATTCGACCCGGTTTAACGACGGATACCCAATATTCGGGAGATCCTTTCCCCGAACCCATACGTGTTTCGGTAGGCCTTACTGTAACAGGTTTGTCTGGAAATATACGTACCCATATTTTTCCACCACGACGCGCATATCGTGCCATGGCTCGTCGCCCCGCTTCTATTTGTCTAGATGTGATCCAAGCGGGTTCAAGTGCCTGAAGGGCGTATCCGCCGAAACAAATTCGATTGCCTCGATAAGATATTCCCTTCATTCTTCCTCTATGTTGTTTACGAAATCTGGTTCTTTTGGGGTTATAGTTGATGGTTGTTTCTCAATGCCATCTCTACTGCAGAACTGGACATGAGAGTTTCTTCTCATCCAGCTCCTCGCGAATGAAACGATTAAATAATATTGTATATATTTTGAATTGAATGAATAATGAATCATGGAATTTTTTGAGATATAATCTGTCACGTACACGTAGGAATAAAATAAAATGATAAATTCCATTTTATAATTAATGAATCTTCATTTATTTTTACCTTTATTTTATTTATTTTTATTGAATTGCCCAAAACTTAGCAATCCAGTAAGGCTTTCGCGGGCGAATATTTGCTCTTTCAACATCCCTTTCATTCGTAGGGGCGTTCCATGACCTATCAGAATAAATGAATTGGTTCTTGGCTCGTTCCGCCATCCCACCCAATGAATCATTAGGATTCGTTTTCAAGGGAATCTTCCTCAGTCACAGGTTCTGTCGTTCCCATCGCTTCTCGATTAATGACTAGGCCCGAACTCTGCAATGGAGCTCCTAATAAAATTTGTTCCTGAATCAATCTTCTCAGTCTTTATTGACTCGGCGCTCTTTATTCTTTTTTATTTTTCGTATAAATTGTATTCATATTCATCGAATCTAATTATTAATTATGGACGAATACATTAATGCTTTATTACATTGCCTTTTATAAGATAGTTCATAGACCATACATATTGGAATCATATATCATTGCTATTCTTTTTCTTTCTTTCTCTCACCCCTCCATTTATCCATATCCCTTTGTTTTTGCTTCACAACCTTATAGATTGATTTTTCTTTTATGTAAAAAAAAATGCTTCAGTTGCTACAACAATATGATCAATACATCATATAGCGACTGGTTCCTTGGATCCAGATAATACGAAGCAATGAGCTGGTTATTAGTTATATAGTTATTAGTTCATACTAGGGGATGGCCCTTTGTTTTTTAATCCTAACCTAACTCTAAATAAAAAACCAACGAGTCACACACTAAGCATAGCAATTATATGGAGATGGAGTCAATCGAATTGTTATTCAACCCTATAGAATTAAGAATTCGAAAAAATTCTCATTT